TCTAGGATATAAAAGATCTTAAATAAATAGAAGATCTAAGAAGAAATAATGAAAATGGGCCTTTTTTATATTTTTTTATCCATAATTAAATCCTATGGGTCGTGTGATTGGTAGATTTTTTATATTGATATCCAACAAGAGTTATGGATCAAGGAGCACAGCATCCTCTGCCCACCTCGTATATTACCCTTTTCGTTCCGTGTTGGACGCACTGGAAACTTTTTCGTATTCGTATTTTATTGTAGGAAATTGTATGAAAATAGATGGAATTTTGTTCTTCACTTAGTGGATTCGTCACTTAGTAAGAAAAAAATTTCTTCGGTGGCTCAGGTCTTGACACAAGACCCACTTAATAATATAATTATATGTTAGCAAAGACGCGGATGTATATTTTTACTAAAGAAAACATGAGGTCAGGTCTTGATACAAGACCAATTTATCATTATCTCGTTTCTAAAGAACGAAAAAAGGAAACACAGTTCCATTTTTCAATAAGAACCCCTATTAGTTAAGGGTTCTAGGAGGGGTCTATGTACTTCTTAATTCTTAGTCAAATTCGTTACTTTAAATCACTTAAGCATATTTTAATAAACAATAATTATTCATAACAAGACAATAGGGTTAATTAAAAATTAGAGTGGATTAAAAATGGATAGCCATATCCTATCTCTTATTTTTTCCCACGTATTCAGGAGGTTATATGACAAAGACTAATTCGTTGGGGTTCAATTTGACGTTTGAGTTAGTACACGGGCCTTCTTTACTCAATTTAACAAAAAAACAGAAATTCAAGGTATGCAAAGTAGGTGATGATATCGATCTAGATCATGATACCGATGAGGATGATGATATCGATCTATATAATCTAGATAATGAGACCGACGAGGATGATGATATCGATTTAGATAATGATACCGATCGGAATGATGATATTGATCTAGATAATAATCTAGATAATGATAATGATACCGATGATCGCATAACAGATTTCAGCCATTTGTGGGTTCTGTGTGATTTTTGTTATGGACAAAATTATAAGGATTTTTTTCCAGCAAAACTTAATATTTGTGAATGGTGTGGATCTCATTTGAAAATGGGCAGTCCAGAAAGAATCGAACTTTTGATTGATACGAACACTTGGGAGGGTATGGATGAGGATATGGTTTCCGTGGACCCAATTGAATTTTATTCAATGGAGGGAGATTATACAGAATCTTATAAAGATCGTATTGATTCTCATCAAAACAATACAGGGTTAACTGAGGCTGTTCAAACAGGAATAGGTAAATTAAACGGTATTTCGATAGCAATTGGGATTATGGATTTTGAGTTTATAGCGGGTAGTATGGGATCCGTAGTAGGCGAGAAAATTACCCGGTTAATCGAATATGCTATAAATGAATCTCTACCTCTTATTATGGTGTGCGCGTCCGGGGGAGCGCGCATGCAAGAAGGCAGCTTGAGCTTGGTGCAAATGGCGAAAATTTCTTCGGCTTCATATGATTATTATCATCATAAAGAATTATTATACGTGTCAATCCTTACATCTCCTACAACTGGTGGAGTAACCGCCAGTTTTGGTATGTTAGGAGAGCTCATTATTGCCGAACCGGATGCCACCATTGCATTTGCGGGTAAAAGAGTAATTGAAGAAACATTGAAGGTGGAAGTACCCGAGGGTGTACAAGAATCTGAGTACTTATTTGAGATGGGCGCATTCGACCTACTTATACCACGTAATCTTTTAAAAAGTATTCTGAGTGAGGTATTTGAGTTTCTCGGTTTCGTTCCTGAAAATTCCATCAAGTACCTTCCATTGCCATGGAATGATCCCGATATCAATAATGATCTTGAGAATGAAATTTTTTTTTATCAAGTGGATCATTAATAAATGTAAAATAAGAAATTTTTTTGGTATTTTTTGAAGTATAAAAATTCGAAGTGTAAGGATAAAAGAATAGAATCTTATCTTATTAAATTTAAATATATAATAATAAATATATAGAGGTGCATAGGTATAGGTACGCTTATTTAGTTCTACATTTCTTGTATCTATACCTATTATTATAATAATAGATATACTTATTATAAGATATCTTTATAACAGGGACAAATAGTAAATCGAGGTATCCATTCTATGACAGCTTTCAACTTCCCCTCCTTTTTTGTTCCTTTAGTGGGTTTAGTATTTCCGGCAATTGCAATGGCTTCTCTATCTATTCATGTTCAAAAAAACAAGATTATCTAGATTCGATGGGGCTCAATCTCATCCATTTTTTCATACTTGGGCTTGGATTATGCTCAGGCTGCAGATATCTATTTAGTGGACATAGGATACAACATGTTGGATTCTTACCAACACAAATAAAGGAGCTGTTATCCGCGTGTAAACATCATGATATATGGAGAAACAGATTCTATCTATTCTTAAATAAGCCGGTAGATATATGAAATGGAAAGCACAAATCAAAATATATATATGTAGTAGATATCCCATGGAATATTTTTCTATCTAACGGATTCGATGAATTATTCCTAACGGTTGATTTCATAATAATCGTGCTAGTTGATGAGAGTTACTTCGGGAACAAAAAAACAAAGTCAAATTTATTTGGTTTATTCTCTCAATTTCAATAAAATTAAACAACGGAGTCGAGTATGCATTGGCGATCAGAACGTATATGGATAGAGCTTATAACAGGGTCTCGAAAAGCAAGTAATTTCTTTTGGGCAGGTATCCTTTTTTTAGGTTCAATGGGATTCTTATTAGTGGGAACTTCTAGTTACCTTGGGAGGAATCTTATATCTTTATTTCCGTCTCAGGAAATCCCTTTTTTCTCACAAGGAATCGTGATGTCTTTTTATGGAGTTGCGGGTCTGTTTATTAGCTGCTATTTGTGTTGCACAATTTTGTGGAATGTAGGTAGTGGTTATGATAACTTCGAGAGAACGAAGGGAATGGTGCAGATTTTTCGTTGGGGATTTCCTGGAAGAAATCGTCGCATCTTCCTTCGATTCCTTAGGAGGGATATTCAGTGCATTCGAATCGAGGTTAACGAAGGTATTTATCCTCGGCGTGCACTTTATATGGAAATCAGAGGCCATGGTGCTGTTCCCTTAACTCGTACTGATGAGAATTTGACTCCACGAGAAATGGAACAAAGGGCTGCAGAGTTAGCCCATTTTTTGCGCGTGCCCATTGAAGAGGAGTATTTTGGAAATGAATTGAAGAATTGATGCCTTCATAGCAGTGATTGAGCAAGGACCTCATAAATTCTATTTATTAGTAGATAACAATTTACGTTTTTTCAAGCCGCTCGTTTGAGTAAAAGCGGACGCATGAGTAAATCAACTCCATTTTTTATACTAGATACTAGTAACAAGTATACTAAGTATGTATTCGTCACATACTTGAAGTGACCCGTTCGGGCATTTATCGAAAGGATGTAATTGGTTCGAATGAAGAAATAATAAAAGAAAGTTGGTTCCACATCCGGGGACCGACCAATCAATTAAATAAAAGGGAGTGGGTCTATAGATTCAATATTGTTTTATATAACTCATGTTTCGTGGAAATATGCCAGATTGGATAGAGTCGAGGAATGAAGTGGTTCCGTTAAAAATTCACAGATTAAAAATGAAAAAAAAAGCATTAAACCCACTTCTATATCTTACATCTATCGCCTTTGTGCCCTGGTGGATTTCTTTTTCATTCAAAAAAACTATGGGATCTTTGATTACTCATTGGTGGAATGCAGGGCAGTCCGAAGTTTTTTTGAATGATATTCAAGAAAAAAGCGCCCTCGAAACATTCATAGAATTAGAAGAACTTTCCCTTTTGGATGAAATGATAAAGCAGTCCTCGGATACACATAGACAAAAACTTAGCATAGAAATACATAAAGAAACAATAAAATTGGTCAAAATGTACAACGAGTCCGATATCCATATCATTTTAAACGTTTCGACAAATATAATAAGTTTCGCTATTCTAAGTGGTTTTTCCATTTTGGGGAATGAACCACTTGTTATTCTAAATTCTTGGGTTCGGGAATTTATATATAACTTAAGCGATACAATAAAAGCTTTTTCGATTCTTTTATTAACTGATTTTTGTATTGGATTCCACTCGCCTCAAGGTTGGGAACTAATGATTGGTTCTATCTACAAGGATTTTGGATTTTCGGATAATAATCAAATTATATCCGTTCTTGTTTCTACCTTTCCAGTCATTCTAAATACAATTTTAAAATATTTAATATTCCGTTATTTAAATCGTGTATCTCCGTCACTTGTAGTCATTTATCATTCAATAAATGACTAACAAATAATTCACTGAAATGAATCAAATCATAATAATTTTTACTTATACTTCATATATCATACATAAGTACATAAACAAACCATTCAAGATCTTACTCATTACTTTATGGTATGTTTCTACCATCCAGGAAATGAATACTGGATTCCAATAAAATCGCAGAATCGTGCGTAGGGAACTCTACAAGCAACCTACCCTAATTTATTGTAGACTTTTTCGGGATCAATGATTGGACCATGCAAAATAGAAATATATTTTCTTGGATAAAGGAACAGATGACTGGATCCATTTTCGTATCGATCATTATATTTATATATGTACTAACTCGGACATCCATTTCATATGCATATCCCATTTTTGCACAACAGGGTTATGAAAATCCACGAGAAGCAACTGGGCGTATTGTATGTGCCAATTGCCATTTAGCGAACAAGCCTGTGGATATTGAGGTTCCACAAGCGGTACTTCCAGATACTGTATTTGAAGCAGTTGTTAGAATTCCTTATGATATCCAAGTGAAACAAGTTCTTTCTAATGGAAAAAAGGGGTCTTTGAATGTGGGGGCTGTTCTTATTTTACCTGACGGATTCGAATTAGCCCCCCCCGATCGTATTTCTCCGGAAATGAAAGAAAAGATGGGCAATCTTTCTTTTCAGAGTTATCGTCCTACTAAAAAAAA